TCTTTGACGAACAGGATCAAGAATCCTTTTTTTTTTCGACACAAGAAAGAGGTGTGGAAAATTCCTTTTCTTGTGTCGAAGACTAGGAAGACGAATAATCGTCCCTAGAATTTTTTGTTCCACGCATTTCTCCGTTCTATTCCCCGCTTACTTATGTCTAGTATCTAGTCCACTTTCATTCGATTCGAATAGAAAACACTATTGATGCGTTTTATGACATTGAAATGTGATAATAGTAACTATAGTAAGACCACCCCAATTTTATTTGGATTAAAAAAACAAAGTCAAACAGTCTTCTTCACAATCTACAGACTATGACTAGGAATTCGGTACAAGGAATTCCCGGCATCTCGTAGAAAAAAACGAGTATAAATAAGCAAAAGGCTTTTCATAATGTAATTTTTTTATCAAATAGAATTGTCAAAAAGAATTTTGTTATTTTTACCTACGTCTTACGTTATGAGCGCAATGTTGATAAATCCGCGAATCTAGAAATTCATTTCTGACAATTGAACCTTCTCGAACTGTTTCTTTTTAAGAACCAAAAAGATTTGTGCCAAAATAACAGATGCCAAGAAGAACAAAAGGCCTTGGACACGTAAGGGATCTTGAAGTACTATTTCCGCATCTCCCTGACCAAATCCGCCCACATTAGGATTACTTGTCAATGGTTGATCCAATTTGATAGATTCGCCTTCTGAAACAAGAAGTTCTGGCCCCGGAGGGATAATATCAACCACTTGACGTCCATCCGATGCATCCGCTATGGTTATCTCGTAACCCCCCTTTTCTTTTCGTATTATTTTACCTACTATACCTGCTGCTGTAGCATTATAAACTGTATTGTTACTCTTGCTCCCGTCGGGATAAATCTGACCCCTTCCCCTGTTTCCGCCTACGTATATAGGATATTTTAAGAAGTGAACCTCTTTCTTAGTAGCGGGGTCCGGGGAAAGGATAGGAAAAGTGATTTCACTATATTTCTGACCAGGAACAGGGCCTATCACAAGAATATTTTTTTTATTGGGGCGATAGCTCTGAAAAGACAGATTGCCTATCTTTTCTTTCATCTCGGGAGAAATCCGATCGGCAGGAGCTAATTCAAAACCCTCCGGTAAAATAAGAACAGCCCCTACATTCAAAGCACCTTTTTTACCATTAGCAAGAACTTGTTTGAGTTGCATATCATAAGGGATTCGAACAACCGCTTCAAATACAGTATCTGGAAGTACCGCTTGCGGAACTTCAATATCCACGGGCTTATTAGCTAAATGGCAATTGGCACATACAATACGTCCAGTCGCTTCTCGCGGATTTTCATAACCCTGCTGTGCAAAAATGGGATATGCACTTGAAATGGATGTCCGAGTTATGATATATATCATAAGCGATACGGAAATGGATCGAGTTATTTGTTTCTTTATCCAAGAAAGAGTCTTTCTAGTTTGCATGGTCCAACCATTGATCCCGAAAATTGATACAATAAATTTGGTAGGTCGCTAATCTAGTTCCCTATCCGCGATTCTGCTATTTACTGGAAGAATTTTACTGGAATAAAATTATAAAATTACTATTTAATATATAAATATATACAAAATATATATAATAAATCTTTGGGCTGGGCAGAAATAGAAAGAGTAAGTATGATTTTTCATCCTTTGCTTATGTACAACTACAAAGTAAGCAACATTAGAATAGAATTGGATTGGATTAATATCAGTGGATCCTTTTTTAATCATTCATTGAATGATAAATCACTACAAGTGACGGAGAAACACGATTTAAATAACGAAAAATCCAAAATTTAAAAATTGTATCTAGAATGACTGGAAAAGTAGAAACAAGACCAGATACAATTTGATCATTATGAACAAATCCAAAATCTTTGTAGACAGAGCCAATCATTAGTTCCCAACCATGGGGCGAATGGAATCCGATACATAAATCGGTTAATAAAAGAATAGAAAAGGCTTTTATTGTGTCACTTAAATTATAGAGGAATTCCCGAGCCCAAGAGTTAAGAATAACAAGTTCTTCATTACCCAAAATAGAATAACCGCTTAGAATAACGAAACCGATTAGATTTGTCGAGAAGTGCAAAATCGTGTGGATACGATCCTCGTTGTGTATCTTGATTAATTGGATCGTTTCTTTATGGATTCCTATACGAAGGTTTTGTAGATGTGTCTCCGAGTATTCCTTGATCATTTCCTCCAATAGAAGGATTTCCTCTAATTCGATGAATTTTTCTAGAATATTCTTTTCTTGAATATCATTCAAAAAAATTTCGGATTGCCTAGTATTCCACCAATAAGTAATCCAAGATTCAAGACTTTTATTAAATAAGAGAGAAATCCACCAGGGCAAAAAGACTATAGAGGCAAGATATAAAAGAGGAGTGAGTGCTTTCTTTTTTGCCATTTTTCATTTCATCTATTCATTTTTAATGAACCGCCCTCATTAGTTAACTCTACGCGATTCAATATTTCTCTCATGCATTAGTTCTATTATTACTACAAGGTATCGAACCTATGAATCTATTCACTATTTTTTATTTATGATTTCGCAGTTAGTCTTTGAATGTAGAAAGAATACAGAAATAGATTAAGAATCCACTTCGAATTCGAATGAAGAAATAATCAACAAAAAATATTGTTTCTAGATATCGCAATTGGTCAAATTCGAAGCAAGTATCCCCTTTCGGTGAATGCCCGAAAGAACCGCTTTATTTAAGTAATGAATATTCTTTTCTATCATTATAGAAAAAGATCCTATCTTTTGAAAAATTTTCACTGACTCCTCAGAGTACGGAATAAAAAAAGGAGGGAAATTTCTGAAGAATATTGTGATGATCAAAAATGAGTGGCAAAACAATACAGAAATGGGCCAGTTATCATTATAAGATAGCTGTTTGGTCATTAAGGAACACAAAAGAAAGTATAAAAAGAAACGTCGATTGACAAAAAAGAAAGAATTTCCAAAATAGGATCTATCGGAATCTAAACTATCAATTCCAACGAATATTGGACTAAAAAAAAAAAAAGAAAAATTTCGGTATTTCGAATTTGATATAAAATAGAAAAGATGAATCGATTTTTCGATTTGTTACTTATTTTGTTATTGAATCGAGTTGTGTAGATTTCCATACACATCACATAAAAGACCACAAAAAGAGTTTTGTTTTATAGTTCTTCCGTATACGTCTTCTTTGACTCGAATGAGCGTTATGAAGAAACTTCGGTTAAGTTATGTTATAGAAAAAGGAGGAGATTCTTGAGTTTTTCCTTCCTGCTGAGAAAGCATTCATTCTCTCAGCGCATTTTTTCTCAAAAAACTTCAATCGGTACACGCAAGAAATAGGCCAATTCGGCAGCTTTTTGCTCAATTTCCCGCGGAGTCACATTCTCATCAGTACGAGTCAAGGGAATGGCCCCCTGGCCTCTGATGTCCATATAAAGGACACGGCGAGCATAAATACCCTCTTTAACTTCTATTCTGACGGACTGAATATCCTTTATAAGGAATCGGAGGAAGATGCGACGATTTTTTCCAGGGAATCCCCAACGAAAAATACACACCATTCCTTCTTTTCTATCGAATCGATCATAACCGCCCCCTACATTCCACGAAATTGTGCACCACAAATAGGAGCTAATAAAGAGACCCGCGATCCCATAGAAAGACATCACAATCCCTTGTGGAAAAAAAAGGATTTGCTGAGACGGAAATAAAGATATCAAGTTTCTACCAAGATAACTGGAAGTTCCAACCAATAAGAATCCTAATGAACCTAAACAAAGGATAACGGCCCAGCAGAAATTACTTGTTTTTCGCGACCCCGTTATAGGTTCTATCCATATATGTTCTGATCGACAACTCATACTTGATCCGGTTTGTTTCGTTTTATTGGAATTGAGAGAATACCCCAGACTTACTCTTTTTGTTTCCGAAATAACTCTCATCAACTAGTAATAGTTTGCTGTGAACCTTTAAGAGTAATTTATCAAATCAAATTGGTTAGATCTAACATCAAAATATACCCTTCGTATAATCCCATGGATATACATATAGATACACCGACTTTACATTTCAGCCATCCGGCGATCCTGATAGTTTTGCAAATAGATAGAATTCCTTTACCCATAGATCATCTTTCTACAGGCCTAAGAGTCCCTCCTTTATGTTCGGCAGAAGCCACCTGTTATAACTTATTCCACTCAAATAAATAGATATCTGTGTTATGATACAAATACAAGTCTAAGTTTTGAAAAAAAAATGGATGAGAGTTGGGCCCATCAGATCTAAACAGTCGTATTTTTTTGAACATGAAGAGATAAAGAAGCCATTGCCATTGCCGGAAATACTAGGCCTACTAAAGGTACCAAAACAGAGGGAAAGTCGAAAGTTGTCATAGAAAGGATACCTCAATTTACTATTTGTACCTGTTATTTTTATTTATAAAGATAAAGAATAAAGATATAAAGACTTATAATAGAATAATAATTCTAATAATAATTAATAATTCTAATTATTATATAGATTTATTATATAGATTCTATTAATTATATTCATATCATATTTTTATTAAATTCAAATTTGAATTAGTATAAATCTATAAGTATCTATCTAAGTGAGTATAGAATGGATTTAGTCATCTTTGCTACAAATAAAAAAGGAACTTAATGCTCTATTCTACTTGATTTCATTTTGCTTCAAAGGAAAGAAAGCGTGGAGCTGAAATAACTCACTCAGAACGCTTTTTAAAAGATTACGTGGTACGATTAGATCGAATAAGCCCTTCTGGAATAAATATTCAGCCGCTTGGGAACCTTCAGGTACTGTTTTATTCAATGTTTGTTCAATGACTCTTTTACCCGCAAAAGCAATGTAGGCATTGGGTTCGGCAATAATGATATCCCCCAACATACCAAAACTAGCAGTCACCCCACCTGTAGTAGGAGATGTAAGGATTGGTACATAGAATAACTTTTTAGTTGATT